TTCATGAATTCCATGGGTTAGCTGATGAAAAAAGTTGTTGTTGATAAATATGAAATTGGAAAAGAAATTTCTTCTTATGGAACCATCGGGCGGTCATACATGTACTACAATTAAGATGAAGGACTCGCTATTCATTCGGGTTTTGGTCAAGAATAACATTCTGTAGGAGAGATGGCCGAGCGGTTCAAGGCGTAGCATTGGAACTGCTATGTAGACTTTTGTTTACCGAGGGTTCGAATCCCTCTCTCTCCGTTTCTTTTCATTCATCAACGTTACCGACTACAATGTATCAAATAAAATAAGAATTGATATCATTATTCTAATGATAAGACCCTTATTTAATAGACATTCTCTATCCCTAATTAATCCCTGTGATAGGTAAAATACAAATATAGATATCGTATTGATATTGGAAAAGAAGAAAAAAAGAAAAAGAATCCTATTGCCGATCCTTTTTTGATACATGAATGAGACAGGGCACGAGGTGCTCTATTTACTTCAGCGAAAGGAGTCAAAATTTGTATGAACCTTGCTTTTTTATTTTCATTAGAATCAAGTCTGACGGGAATAATATTCTACGACCAACAACTCATTTATTTTAAGACCGATCCATTTACTATCTATTATTTGATTGACAAATCCTTTATATTGTAAGGAGTCAATAGTCAAATGGTTTGGCAATTCCCCGTGGGGGGATGAAACAAGATAATTTTGAATCAGAGCTTTCGATCTTTCTTTATCCTTCGTAGTAATAATATCTCGGGGCTTGCAACGATAACTTGGTATATCCACTATACGACCATTAACTAAAATGTGTCTATGGTTAACTAATTGTCTGGCGCCAGGAATGGTCGAAGCCATACCTAATCGAAAAAGGATGTTATCCAAACGCATCTCAAGTAGTTGTAGTAAAACCTGGCCTGTTGACCCTTTGGCTTTTCCAGCAATATGCACATATTTAAGTAATTGTCGCTCTGTCAGACCATAATGAAAACGCAATTTCTGTTTCTCTTCTAAACGAATACGATATTGTGATCTTTTTCCAGAGCGCAATTGGGTTTGAAGATCACTTCTGGATCTGGGTCTTTTACTAGTTAGTCCCGGTAAAGCCCCCAGCCGGCGTATTTTTTTGAAACGAGGTCCTCGGTAACGAGACATATAAAGGTTCCTTTTTGATTCACTTTTATTTGACAAAAAAATATAAATTCAGACTGAACTAAAGGATCGGCAAAGCAAAACTCAATTTACTAAAGTCCTACAAAACAGAATAAAAGAAATTTTATCAATATTCGGATTTTTTGTATATATAGGAAATTAAAGCGAAGGTTACATTTTCCAATTTCTTCTGTAGAGATCTAATTGTTCTAGTCAACTTTTTTATTCATAGCTATAGCTGCAAGTTACCATGACATAATAGATCGGTGACCCGACATTTAGAGAAAGCGAGAGTAGAGATTTTCAATCATGGAAAGAAAAAAAATTGATAAAGAAAAAGAGCCGGCTATCGGAATCGAACCGATGACCATCGCATTACAAATGCGATGCTCTAACCTCTGAGCTAAGCGGGCGGATCAGATATAAGAGCAATAGTGTATAGGAATACAGGAAACTATCGGATCTTAGCTATTACCTAGTGATTCTTCTTCTTTACTTTAATTTATTGATTATTTAAATTTCTTATATTTCTTAGTTATATATTTTTAGTTATATATTTTAGATTCTATTTAATCTATTGAAAAAATAGAAAAGAAAACTATTTAGATCTAGATAAATTAGATATCTAAATAGAAATAGAAATTAAATTCCATATTCATATCTATGTGAATATAAAATATCAATATATCAATGAAATTAGGATTTGAAATGAAAAAAAAAAGAATGAATATCGACCGTTCCACTATTCCAAACTGCACTTTAAAAATTAAGGAGGAGGAAAGGCACATATATATGTGGGATATATCTATCCATATTGAATTGCGGATACATCAATGATAGAATCAATTTCGTATTGAAACAAATAGGGTTCATCCAATAGAGATGAAATGATAGAATATAGAATAGGGGGTGGAAAAAAAAGAAAATAGCAGCATACACTTTTTCGATATAGGAATCATTACCTAATGAATTCAATAGTCCCAAGATAAATGAAAAAGGTGGATGAAATTACCCTTGTCTCAAAAGAAAGGGGGATATGGCGAAATTGGTAGACGCTACGGACTTGATTGGATTGAGCCTTGGTATGGAAACCTGCTAAGTGGTAACTTCCAAATTCAGAGAAACCCTGGAACTAAAAAAGGGCAATCCTGAGCCAAATCTTTGTTTTGAGAGAAAAGATGGAAAATGAGAATAAAAGGGATAGGTGCAGAGACTCAATGGAAGCTGTTCTAACGAATGAAATTGACTACGTTACGTTAGTAGCTAAAATCCTTCTATTGAAATGACAGAAAGGATAACCCTATATACCTAATACGTACGTATACATACTGACATAGCTCTATAT